TTTATATAGCCCATTTGGTACCTTCGTATTCGAGAATCAACAAATTCGACTCCGCACTGTTCACAAAATTTTGGGCCTTCTTTTTCATTTCTGATTACTCTATAATTTCCACAAGCACAAATTCCGCTTTTTATCGGCCCAAAAATTCTTTCACAAAATAATCCATCTTTTTCTGGTTTATTGGTTTTGTAATGAAAAGTATAAGGTTTTGTCACTTCTCCAACGATCTCTCGATTAGGTAGGATTTTTGTGGCCCAAGCACTTATTTGTTTAGGCGAAACTAATCCAATTCTGAGTTGTTGATGTTTATACTGATCGATCATAGAAGAAAAATTCTAATTTATTCCGATTAAGCTTCCATCCTATTAATCTGGAAGGTTTTCTCAGATACAAAGAAATGATTCAGTTCCAGAGCCAAAGATCGTAGTTCTCGAACGAGCAGGCGAAAAGATTCTGGAGTATCTTCGGGGTTAGGGATTGTTCCCCCAACGATCGTAGTACCAAGTACTTCCTGACGAGCTTTAATATGATCCGATTTATAAGTAAGCATTTCTTGTAAAATATGAGCAACACCAAATCCTTCGAGAGCCCAAACTTCCATTTCTCCTACGCGCTGTCCTCCTTGCTTGGCTCTTCCTCGAAGAGGTTGTTGTGTAACAAGTGCATAATGTCCGCTAGAACGTCCATGGATTTTGTCATCAACTTGATGAATTAATTTCAATATATAAGGATTTCCTATTATAACAGGTTGTTCAAAAAGATCCCCTGTTCTTCCATCAAATATTCGACTCTTTCCTGGATACTCGGGTTCAAATATCCACGGTTTCGCTGTTTGTTTACTGGCTTGATATAATTCAGAAAACACTAGTTTTCTCGAAGCCTCGTGTTCATATCTCTCATCAAAAGGTGTTATTCGATAATGTCTATCTAGCAGACCTCCTGCTAACCCGAGGGAACATTCAAATATCTGTCCTACATTCATTCGTGAAGGTACTCCTAATGGGTTAAAGACCATATCAACGGGTCTTCCGTCTTGCAAATAAGGCATATCTTGTCTAGGCAAAATTTTTGAAATGATACCTTTATTGCCATGTCTTCCGGCTACTTTATCGCCAACTTTTATTTCACGTTTCTGTAAAATATATACATGAATTGTTTCTGGATTATAACTAGAGCCTCCCTTTTTCTGGATCCATCTCACATCAATAACTCGACCCCTACCACCTATAGGGAGTTTTAGACACGTTTCTTTGGATGTGGATACCTGAATCCCAAGTATGGCTCGTAATAATCTATCTTCAGGGGCATACGAAGATTCTTTTGCTAACTGGGGTGTTAATTTCCCTACCAAAATATCACCTGTTTCTACCCATGATCCCAACCCCACAATTCCATTTTTTTCTAAATTGCGAAGTAAATGGGCTTCTAAATGCGGTATTTCACTTGTGACCCTTTCGGGGCCTTGACTTGTCACATAAGTCTGAATTTCATATTTCCGTATGTGAAAAGAAGTATAAATATCTTCATAAACAAGACGCTCACTAATGAGTACCGCATCTTCAAAATTGTAACCTTCCCACGGCATATAAGCCACTAATACGTTTTTTCCCAAAGCTAGTTCTCCCCCAACTGTAGCGGCACCATCTGCTAAAATTTGTCCCTTTTTAATGCATTTACCCCGCGGAATCCGGGGGTTTTGGTGCATACAAGTATTTTTGTTGGACCGTTGGTACAGAATTAATGGAATGCTTTGAGTATCCCCATTACCTGATAAAATGATCTTATCAGTATTGTTATAAATAATCTTTCCCTCATGTTCGACTATAGCGAGAACCCCTGAATCTAGGGCCGCTTGACGTTCCAACCCGGTTCCAACAATGCATTTCTCGGACTTAGAAAGCGGAACTGCTTGACGTTGCATATTAGAACTCATTAAAGCTCGATTTGCGTCGTTGTGCTCGATAAAAGGAATGAGTGAAGCTCCAATAGAAAAATATTGGAAGGGAAAAATACTTCGAAGATGAGCCTGTTCCCACGCAATAGTCAGGAAGTCTTGACGGTATCGAGCCGGAACAACCTGTTCTTCCTGAATACATTGATTCAGGGCCAAGGAATTTCCTGTAGAGACCCTAAAGTATTCATCCCGACTTGGTGATAAAAAAAGCATTTGGACTCCTGTCGATCTCTCAGAAATTTTATAAAAAGGACTTTCTAGAGACCCCCAAAGACCAAGTCTTGCATGAATTGCTAAAGATCCAATAAGTCCAACATTAATTCCTTCAGACGTGTCAATTGGGCAAATACGCCCGTAGTGACTAGGGTGGATATCCCGTATCCGAAAACTAGCCGTCCGCCCTGTCAATCCTCCAGGGCCCAAATAACTCAATTTTCGTCCATGAACTATTTGTGTCAATGGATTAGTTCGATCCAAAACTTGAGATAATGGGTGTAATCCAAAAAAAGATTCATAAGTCATTGTTAATGGAGTTGAAGTTACCAAATTTTGAGGAGTCGGTATTAATTTATGCCGAATTGCTCCACATATAGTTGCTCGAACCACATTTTCTAAACGAACCATAGCCAATCCGAATTGATCTTGTAAGAGATCTGCTACAGAGCGAATACGTTTATTTTTCAAATGATTCATATCATCAAATGTACCCATTCCAAATTTCATTCCAATCAAATGATCCGTAGCTGCTAATATATCACGCGGTAACAAAAACGTATTGTTTTGGGGTATATCAAGATTCAGTCGACGGTTCATATTTCGTCTACCAATCTTTCCTAATTCGCATTTTTGTTGAAAGAATTTTTTTTGTAATTCTTTACATAAAGATTCCGAAAATACCGGGTCCCCCCCTACACAAGCAAATTGCTGATAAAACTCCAAAATGGCATTTTTATTTGACCCAAAATTTTTTTTCTCTTTATCATTCAAGAAAGACAATAAAATTTCCGGATAGCAAACATTATCCAGAATTTCTTTTAGATTCAAACCCATAGCTGATGATAGAACTAGAATAGATATTTTTTGTTTCCTACTTACACGAGCCCATATCCTTGCTTTTCTATCAATCTCTAATTCTGACCTTCCTCCCCAATCTGATATTATGGTGCCAGTATAGACCGAAATTCCGTTATGGTCCAAATCCGACCGGTAAAAAATACCGGGACTTTGCAATATTTGATTGATCACAATTCTGTATATTCCATTTACTATAAAAGTTCCCAGGGAATTCATTAGCGGAATGCTTCCAATCAAAATGGTTTGTTCTTGCATCTCCCTGCCGGTTTTCCAAATTAATCCTGCGGATACATAGAATTCAGAAGAATATGTAAGTGATTTATACACAGCATCCTTTTCGTTTATCACGGGTTCTACCAATTGATATGTTTCCACAAATAATTGAAATTCAATTTCTTGATCTGTATCTTCAATTTTTGGAAACTTATAAAGCTCTTCCGGTAAGCCCTGATCAATGAACCGACCAAATCCTTCAAATTGTATCTGATTAAACCCGGGTATTGTAGACATCAGTGCATTTACCTCTCGTAACATTTGAACCCAATTCCTCATTTGTTTAAAAATACCTTTTTTTGATCACTCTTTATTAAATAATATTGATCGATCTAGCTCGGATAGAATTTCTATTCTGTTTACCAAATCACATAAAATTTTACACATCCATTCCATATATATGAAATACGTATGAACGGAGGAATACATAAATTTTTCTACTCATACTCAAATTTAAATTTGAAAATGTTTTATCAACCTCTTTTCTATTGTAACAGATACAATAGAAAAGAGGTTGATAAAACATTAAAAAAAATTATGCTGCTTAATTCGATTTATTTAATTCAATTCCATTTCTACCATTATTATGATATTACTCCGATTGGATACTAAAAAAGAAACGAATCACAGGATTTGATCCCTTAACCGAGATAAGAATAATAAAAAACAATATAGAGTTTTTTTTATTACTTAATGTCTTTTCGAGTTTTTGTTAAAAAAACCGATTTTCGGAAAAAAGATATAAATTAGGACTATATTCGTAGAATTCGTAATAGAAGCTTATATTGTAAAGCAAAGCGGATTATAGTTAGTAAATAATCAATTTAAATATGTACCCCGATATCTATATATCGTATATAAGATACGCAACTGTCTGTGTAATTTCTGTTATGGTTCCGGGGTTTACATATATACATAATTGTTGTTATAATTGAAATTGAAAAAAAAAAAAGAAATCCTTTTTTTTATTGAAAAGACGCAATAATAATTATTTAGTTACCATTTGGATTTCATTTTATTATGTTATTAAGGAAACATGATTTGAAGTCAGAATGTAAAAGTCGTTCATGAATTAAAAATAAAAAATAGTTAATGGTTCTAATTTATTATGACTTTTGACTTTTGTGACTGAAAATCTATAGTTTTGGTATGTATAAAAAAAAGTTTTTTTAGTAGAAAGGAAATATGCGTTCAAAACGCAAGTACAATAAAAAAGGTCATTAATCCATCCCCAAAAGGTAATCTTTTCATATATATTTTCTTTGGCGGCATGGCCGAGCGGTAAGGCGGAGGACTGCAAATCCTTTATTCCCCAGTTCAAATCCGGGTGTCGCCTGATTATAAAAAAAGGAAATATCCTAAGTCTCTTGATACGTACTTGATTCTAAGCATCTAGTGGGCTGTAAATCTTTGTATCGAGAATTCAAGGAAATTTTTTAGTAAGTAGTAAGCATTAGGAGTGTAAAGACGTTTTGATAACCCTTACACTCCTATTGGAGCCAATTCGGTACGAAGTAATATACTAACTAATTAGTAGTTAGTAATTGAATAAAAGCGGGATATAATTTGTATACAAACCCAAAAGCATCTCTTAGTACTTAGGTATTCAATTAAGATTGGGTTGACAAAACTTCTTTTCAGTAACCCGTGAAATAGACTCTTCAAAATCATGTAGGATTATATGTATTTGAATTTTTTGGAGTAGTTGATTAAATTAAGAACTATTATGACAATTTTTTTGACTCTGTACCATTAATTTCACTATTATTAGTAAACAATAATGGAAAAATTCCTACATATTCATAGAAATAGGGGACAAAATTCACATGGATATTGTAAGTCTCGCTTGGGCTGCTTTAATGGTAGTCTTTACATTTTCTCTTTCCCTTGTCGTATGGGGAAGAAGTGGACTCTAGAAATACAAATACGACTTAACTTAGTTAATTTTAATTAATTGAGTTTTTAGTTGAAGAATCAAATCTTATCAATTATTTTAGAGATGTTTTATAGATTTCTCCGTAAAATGATTTTAAAGATACTAATATAAATCAAACAGATATTTCAAAAATGTCCGTGTTAGGTTTATTTTTTGAAAAGTAATTTTAGATTAGATAATAGGAAATTTCTTTCAAATGGCTTTTTCCTAAATTTCACCGAACCAGTTCCGATCCAAATTAGATGGGAACGACGGGGAACAACAGGCCGTTTCTTTATGTTTTTCTTTCTCTTCATAAAAAAAAATCTACGACAAAAAAAACGAATAATCTAATTCTAATAAATAGTATGGTAGAAAGAAATATATATTTCTTTCTACCATACTGCTATCAAATCGTGATGATTCTAACCTGCTTTTTTTCAATTAAGAAACGAAATTGGAATATTTTTAACTCATTAATAAAGAACGAAACAGTCAAGTTTTAGTCAAACTAATCATTTTGACTGATCGTTTTTACATAAATGATAAGTAGAAAAGCAGTAGGAACTAGAATAAAGAGCGCAGTAGCAATAAATGCAAGAATATTGACTTCCATAATTTCATCGTTTTTTAGTTCGCAATAACTCGGGATTTAATCCCATAGAGATGATTAAAATGTCACCTGTAAATTCAATGGAATATCTTCCATTTTAATGATATTGAATCGTATTAATATCATGAATAACAATATATGAACTCTCATATCAATTCGCCGTCGCAAATTGAATAGTATAACATAGGAGAATCTTTTATCCATACTGAATAAAAAAATATATTATAGAATTCGTGATTTAATCAAGATATCATTCTTTTTTACCATAAACTAATTTACCATAAACTAAAGTTTTCTTTGTACAATCAATCATCTAACGAAGTCTCATCTGACCACGGTTATTTTACACTTCCATTGGTTACAAAAAAAACCAAAAAGAAATATAAAAAAATAGATGAAAAACAGACATCAAGGGGTTAAGTTATAAAAATAGCTTTTTTTTTATAATTTTTTTTATAATTGACTTTTCTTGTATTCTTGTAAGAATAAAAAAAGTATTGCAAAGACGAGTCCTGATACAAAAAATCTAATAGTGTATAAAATTCATTATTATTATTTTTAAGTGTTTGCTCTTTTTTTTGAAAAAACTAAAATTAATGAAAAAACGACTAATAAAAAAAGATTATTCGTTACAAGGAGGCTAAAAAGGGATAGGATCCTTTTTCCTTTTTTGATCTTTCTTTTATTGGTTATTGGATCCGTCGGGACTGACGGGGCTCGAACCCGCAGCTTCCGCCTTGACAGGGCGGTGCTCTAACCAATTGAACTACAATCCCAAGGAACTAAGGTATACAATATCTTTTTTTATTTTAATTTTATTTTTTGATTTGATTCATAAAATTTCGAGTTCGAATTATGGTAACATCGACGGGAGTTAGAAGTGATATATTGATCTCTATCCTGAATAGGTACTTGAGTGAGAACAACACGAATTACTAGTCCATTTTCTTTAGTTTTAGTTCAACTAAAAAAAAAAAGAAATCAATTGTGAAATAATCTTTCACTAACCCTAACGAAAAGAGGTTTTTTTCTTATACTTTTTAGTTTTAAAATAAAACTATAGTCTAAATCTCGATCCAATTTTTGATTTACTGGAACAAAAAAATAAAGCAAACAAATGAAAAACAGAAGAATTGACTCTTTTATTCCGCGTATCGGTTATTTCGGGAGGACAAAGATCTTCATCTGATATTGGGTGAGAGAGTTTTTGGGCCGAGCTGGATTTGAACCAGCGTAGACATATTGCCAACGAATTTACAGTCCGTCCCCATTAACCGCTCGGGCATCGACCCAGGAAGAATCTATTCTATTTTAGTTTTCTTGGTTAGGCTTATTCATAATCCAGCATCAACTTTCGTTTTTAATACCCTACCCCCAGGGGAAGTCGAATCCCCGCTGCCTCCTTGAAAGAGAGATGTCCTGAACCGCTAGACGATGGGGGCATAAGTACTCAACTGCCATCATACTATGTTCATAGTATGAACAGTTTTTAAAAATTGTCAATATAATCTAATGGAATATCTAATCTAATATATATTATATATATTATTATATATATTATTAATTTATTTATTAATATAAATATAACAATAATTTAGAATAAAATTCAAGGGGTCTTTCTGTCTTACATGATTACATCCAATTTTTTTGTCATTTCATTTTTTGAATAAT